ACTTTTTTTATCAATGAACAAAAAAGTCTTTTTATGGATCACAGTACAGTGTGACATTCCAAATTTTTTTATTTAACTATTTGTAATTTGTAGAACTTTGTATTAACCCTTAGGTTGGTTTTTCGTCCTGTAAAGAATTTTATTTAGGATTTAGAAAACTAATTCGATATTGGCCTGAACTGAACATCTTGTCTAACAAAAAACTTTTTTGTAATTTCATTATTTATTATAATATGACAGATAAGTGTACCGATGAGGAAAATAAGAATCCCCACCGGATAAAACATATTCAAAAAAAGTGAAACCTTGTATCTTTTTTTTTTAAAAAAAAAGTACCATTTTCAGATTAAGATTATTTAATCGAGTGTTTGACTATTTAATTGTCGCACAAAAAAGCTTTTTGAATTCCCGGTAGAAAGAGACTTCGCTAAGGAAAAAGCTTTCAACGCTGCCCAATATACCTTCCTTTTCCAAATTTTTTTACGAATACGTTTTTTTGAGATAGAAGTACGTTTTTTTGGAACTGCCATGAAAAATTTGAAAAAGTTATTCATTTCTCTAGTTGAATGTGAAAGACATCTATTGGTCAAACAATTCCATTTTTTCTTTTTTTTTATATCTCTGTCTATTTTCGTCGTGCTCTATTTATACATGTAACAAAATACACCAAAAAGTTCAAAAAACCAATCCTTACCTAACAAATTCCAAATTCTTTAAATTACTGTAGTTTTTTATTAGTTGGTCAAGCTCAAAAGAAAAAGAAAAGAGCGAGTACACATTTTTTTGATTTTAAAATTCGAATTAAACTAGTAGTTAATCAAAGGAAAGGATACATGATTTTATAAAAGTCATCTTAGTAATTTCGTCTTTTCTTTTAAGTCTATTTCTTCTCCCTGGTATTGAAACAAAAGTGTGGGATATTCTAGCGTTTTCTACAAAGAAAAAGAAATGTCTTTTATTCGAATGGAAAATAATCAGTTATACCATGAATTAGTTAATGATTATGAATAAACGAACTAAAAAAAAAGAACTAGTTCTTTTTTTTGGGGGCCAGTTTTGATATGGATCATCCTATTATTTATATCAAAATAAAGTAATGTATTGACTACTCTATTTTGGCATAATTATTTGCTCTATGGATATAAATTATCGTAATACGTAATAATAATTGAATTTTTTTCTGCATTTTCCTAAAAATCTAATTTAATATTCAATATTAATAAAATGAATTAGTGTGTTATTTCATTTTAAATAGAAATAGTAACTTGATCATATTCATATCATTTGACCAATTAAAACTTCTTGATTTGAATATTTGAAGTATTGGGTAAAGAAGAAAGATTCAGAATAATTAGGAATAGAAAAGTCTATTTAAGTTTTCCATATCTTGATTTTTTATTGAACCTATAAAAAGATATAAGAGCCGGTGAATTAGAAAGAATTAATTAAAAATAAAAAGGTTTTTTATGGAATATACATATCAATATTCATGGATTATCCCCTTCATTCCACTTCCAGTTCCTATGTTAATAGGAGTGGGACTTCTACTTTTTCCAACGGCAACAAAAAATCTTCGCCGTATGTGGGCTTTTCCTAGTATTTTATTCTTAAGTATAGTTATGATACTTTCGGTCTATCTATCTATTCAGCAAATAAATAGAAGTTTTATCTATCAATATGTATGGTCTTGGACCATTAATAATGATTTTTCTTTAGAGTTCGGTCACTTAATCGATCCACTTACTTTTATTATGTTAATATTAATTACTACTGTTGGAATTTTGGTTCTTTTTTATAGTGACAATTATATGTCTCATGATCAAGGATATTTGCGATTTTTTGCTTCTATGAGTTTTTTCAATACTTCCATGTTGGGATTAGTTACTAGTTCGAATTTGATCCAAATTTATATTTTTTGGGAATTAGTTGGAATGTGTTCTTATCTATTAATAGGTTTTTGGTTCACACGACCTAGTGCGGCGACTGCTTGCCAAAAAGCGTTTGTAACGAATCGTGTAGGCGATTTTGGTTTATTATTAGGAATTTTAGGTCTTTATTGGATAACCGGTAGTTTTGAATTTCGGGATTTGTTCCAAATATTCAATAACTTGATTTCTAATAATGAGGTTCCTTTTTTATTTCTTACTTTGTGTGCCTTTCTTTTATTTGCCGGTGCAGTTGCTAAATCGGCACAATTCCCCTTTCATGTATGGTTACCTGATGCCATGGAAGGCCCTACTCCTATTTCGGCTCTTATCCATGCCGCTACTATGGTAGCAGCGGGCATTTTTCTTGTAGCTCGACTTCTTCCTCTTTTTAGAATCATACCTTACATAATGAATTTCATATCTTTAATAGGTATAATAACAGTATTATTAGGAGCTACTTTAGCTCTTGCTCAAAAAGATATTAAAAGAGGTTTAGCTTATTCTACAATGTCTCAATTGGGTTATATGATGTTAGCTCTAGGTATGGGGTCTTATCGAGCCGCTTTATTTCA